CCCTGGCCTCCTGGTCTCGACTATTCAAAGTTCTGTCCATTTCACCGATACGCAGGCCGTACCATCGAAGAGTGTCATACTTTGCGTGATGTCATCTAGATGAAAATCTTATCAATTGGAACGAAGTTAAGGCATACCTTACGCCAATGTCACTGAAGCTACTGGGGATCTATACTAATCCAATGCCACAACATCAAGGGGGACAAGTCACCACTCAGGGACCTACACCGGTACAAACTAATCCAGGACTTTCTGCCAGCGCTAACACCATCCGAGCTTGCACTGCCGCTCGAAGAGAGATGCCTGTGAGACCCTCTCAAGTTCTTTAATTCGAAGGAGGTTCTGAGAATCCGAAGTCACTTTCTTTGTCCCTAGGAATCTAAGTTCCAAAAGCAGACGAAATCACTATGGAACCGGACCTCCTCGCTGCCGCTTAATTCATTACCAGGAAGAGGCAAATTCGCTTTTTTAGTAAGCCCTATTAGCTAGTAAGGGTGGGTTGAAAAGGTAAAGAAGGAAGAATGGATCCGAACGAATGCATGGGCAGGTGAAATGAGCCCTTTTTTTTGAATCCCCTCGTCACCTACTAGTGAGCCGGAAAGCTTAGGGACGCCTCTCGTTCCTCTTCCCCCATTTGACAACCGTATCTCGTTCGGATGATTCTCTGAAACCCCCTTAACTAAGAGATAGAAAGGCGAAGGGAAGTTCGGAAAAGCCTAGCAGACGGGACTATCAACCCCTTTCTATTAAGACCTCGGCACCATCCTTACCCCCCTACGAAAGATTTAGCCCTATTTATAAGAGGAAAGCTCCCAGGTTCCACATCTTAAAGAAGTGCATGACCAGATTGGAAGCACGGAGGTTCATTCGCAATGGGACAACTCACCCAGCCATGATGCATGACAGAAGAGATCGAGCACAAAATGGAGTTTCCCTCTTGGGTGAGGCTCACGTCCGGAAAGAATCTTTTTCAAGACTTTATCTCCTATGTTGACCTTTCTCTATATTACCTTATTTTGGAATGCACTGGAAAGCCTTTTCTGGTAGACCTGGGCATGTTCCATGGCGCGAAGTCTCTTCTCATCTAATAGCTCTAATTGTGGGGATCTCTAAAAAAGATGCTCTCTCTCTCATCCACATCCAAATCTTTGTCAAGCTGGGCCCTGATGTTTCAGGGAATGGCTGAATACGTCTGTTCGTACGCAAGTAAGCAACTGGCCTTAAATTGTATCGAGCTACAGGCCCTTTTCATAAGATGTTGTAAGCTACGGGCCATAAAATGTCCGACGAAGCTTAAAGCAGACATCAAGAGCTAAGAAGCAGGCCAAGAAGTGGATTGAATCTTTTCCAGTCTAGAGACTGGCGGATTACCTTCGAAACAATGGATTCAAATATTCCTTCTTGAACAAGATAAGTGGACAGATGAGTTGAATAATACAGGGACTGATAAGCTAGGCGAGGTTCCCCTTTGATATCTCCCAACCTAAAGGTTTATTCAGAGGTGGGTCTTTCAACCGCCTACTCTTTCGATGAAGGGTGCACTACAAGACCATTGGTACTAAAAAGAGAAAATGGGGGGATTTCGTTGATATTGAGTCGACTATAAACTACTCATCTTGCTTGGAACCGTCGTTGTGTATGGGAAAGAGGGCTTCTACCTATGCTTGGTTGGGATAAGGGTGCAGCAGCAGTGGTAAGAGCAGTAGAACCGACCGCAATGGAAACAGCTTGAGCAAATCCCGTTCAATGCTTGATAGAATTCAGATTGACCTTAGGCCTTGTCTTAATACCCTAAAACTGTCTATCTATAAGGCTAATTTAGCCTAGGGAAAAGGCCCGTTAACTAGCCCTGACGTAGTAAACTAAAAGTTAGCTTTTTTTAGCTTCTTAGTAGAGATAAAAGAACAGTGAGGCCTAGAAGTCTGCTAAACGCCCCTAGCCCCTAAAGCTAGGACCTTGCTGGAGCTTTAAGAGATAGGAGGCTTCAAACACTCGCTAAGCCCCTATTGAATAGGGCGAGCTTGTTAGTCTTCCTTCCTGGGTGCTTGCCCGGGGTTGGTGTTAAGTACGCTCTTTAGCATCGACCTTAAGGAGAGTTACTAACCTTCATCGTCGTTGGCTAAGCAGCTAGTTGCCTTCTTAGCCTTCCTAGACCGCTAGTTGACTTCTTAGCCTTAAGGGCTTGAAGAAGATAAGGGCATGGAGATTGACCCAGCTCATCGACCTTCTAGTAAAGCTAAGCAGCTAGCACCTTAAAGAAATTGATAGTTAGCCGTCCGAAAGCATTCAAAATGTATGAACTCCGGAGCTAGGTTGTATGACTTCCGTCCTTACTACTAAGGCTAGCTAGTTGCCCCACCTCCTAATAAATCTTGCCTTCCTCTGCTGCCCCGGGAGAGTGAGTTTGTATGCCTGTTGGGTCTTTTCCTGGCTTTCTCACTAGGCAAATTATCAAGTCGATGCTCATATAACTGCATTTTGATACTCTCACTTTTCCCTTCGATGAGCTGATCTTTAATTGCAAAAGTGATAGCTTATATAACTGCATTTTGATACTTTTTTGAAGACGAGAAAGAGTTAGCCTTAAATGTCCCTATTCAATAGGCTTTCTTTCTCCCTGTAGTTGGTCAACAACCAAATCTAGCTAGCAAGCAAGGTCATTAATACGCTAAAAGAAGGCAATTTAAGGCCCAATATTTCCCCCTGTTTTTCCTAAAGAGAAATATCCTTATAGAAAGTTTTAGGGCTTGAGTCAAGCATTGAACGGGGATGTCTAAAGACAACCGCTACTCTTTTCTATCATTACTAGACTAAATCTAGGGCCCTAAGGGCTAAAGTCATGATAGACAAGAAAGGGAGACTGAAAGCTTGCTGCGAACGGGTTAGTTAGTCACTAGATGATAGCATCCCTACTGAATTAGAGGAAGTGAAAACAGACTGAAAAGGATAGGAAGGAGACTCGACCTTAGGGAGAGAAAATCCCCTTTTCTCAATCTCTTCTAGTTAGTAGTACCTACCGGATGAATTACTTTCCTTAAAGGCCTACCTTCCTTGGCACATAGATTAGCATTATTCCCCTTACCTTAGATACGGAAAGCATGTCAGACTGTAGAGTGGGCTTCCTACAATCGGGGGCGAGTCACCTTCATGCGGGGCTACCTAGCTACCATGGAAGACAAACCTTCCCCCATTGTCCATTCGAAGGGCGCTGACTTTCATTATCAGGGTATTTTCGAGGGGTGAAAGGTGCATGTGGGGTTTTCGTACGCGGCTTAAAGCAAGCATTTCAGGCATTTCTTAATGAATAGCTAGATGGTCTCCGCCGTCTAGGATCTATAGATAGAGACCACGAGGGGAGAAGAACATCATCAAGTTCCTTTTTTCCGGGATTTTGGCTACCTATAGGCGAAAGAATTCTACTTTTCTCGGCTGACTATTCATAGGCGAACGAATTAGGCTTTTGAGAAGGACTAAGCAGCAATCTCAGTGAAACGTGAGAGGCTCATTGCGTACGAGCTTCAATAGTGAGAGCTAAGCTAGGAACGGGGAAGGATGAGCAGAGAGGGAAGGACTTTCTAACTGAACTTGACTTACCCATAGAAGGAACGACTTAAAGGGTTCAGGTTTCTGGTTGAATACCTATCCCTGCCTTCTAGCATTCATGCCTCATCTTTCAGATTGATCTATCATTCCATACCGGATTTCTGATATCTCTATCTTTTTGATCCGGATTTCGTATCTATCTTTCTCATATTTGACTGATTTTGTATGCTCATGCCTAATCCTCTTGATTAGACTATCTATGCCTATCTTTCAATCCGGATTTGATATCCCTCTCTAACCTCTTCAAGGCATGGGAAACCTAAAAAAGCAAAGGAGAGGCTAGCGGCGAAAGCAGATTGATAGGGGGTCACCCGGCTCTTTCTAACTAAAGGTCGGCGTATCCTATCACCTAATCTTTCTAAGGAGCGAGAGCATGGGAAACCTCTCAGATTGAACTAGGCCTTCTGAAGCATACCTTGCATCGTCTAACTGCCCCCGCTAAATCATGATTGAATGTCTCATTTTCCTCTTTCTTCTTTCTCGTCTTTGACACCATTCGTCTGATCATGGCTAAGACTCACTAACATTCTCTTTGCCAGCAGGCTCCCACTTGCTGGTTCCGGGCTTGCTGGCCTATAATCCAGATTGATCTATTCAGATTGAGGAAACACCGAGTTCAGGTCTTCTTTCTATGCCCCAACTGGATAAACTCTGAGATTTCTCACTATTCGTATGAAAATGGGGAAACAGTCTTTCTCAGACTCAAATCCTTCTTTGTTTATGCCACGGACTCCCCGAACGGACTTATAGCAGCAATACCAGCCAGAACCTCTGATGAGACCTATCCATCGTACTATCACTCTCCGCTATTAGAGAGGCTTTTCACCCACATGCGGGTCATCCTTCTCTAATACCTGCTATAGGCAAGCTAAAATAAGGGTCCACCCTCATGCTTTAAGCCTATAATAGGGTATAAAGAGGTATCCTTAACGTGGTTTTGACCTAGGTAAAATAGCATTCTATTGGGATCAAAATCCCCTGACATGTATTGGATGAAAGGTCCTAACTCCTAGCAAAGTCATTCTTAACTGTTTTTCCCCTTCCTTATCTGTTTTTCCCCTTACCTTTGCCTGTCTTGAAAGCTTCTGGCCGGGGAGATGCGGAACATTCTTTGCCTCATCTTTCATGCCTACCTACCATGCTAATCAAGATGGAAGATCTCATTTCGAATTTGAGTTTGGAAACTTCCCTAGTTGAAATGGGTAACGTGTTCCGCTGCTTGGACTGACTCTTGCTATTGGAAACATATGCTCCCTAACGGTTTGGGCCCTTCCTTTCGTTTGATGGCATGCGCCTTCTTAGAATAAGGCTAGGAGCTATTCTCCAGTGATGGCTGCCTTCACCCTATGAGTGGGGTCTTTGCCTGGAAAAAAGGCTTTCACTATAGAAAATTCGAA